ACATTAATATAATATAAGTTCATATTATAATTAAGAGAGCAGCTTCCGCTACTCTCACCTTGTTACGACTTACTTCATTTTAATCAACGAAGGCGACGGGCGGTTTGTGCACGTTATAGAGCTTTGTTTCATTTTACTTTAATTTTATAAAATTACTTCTAAATACACCTTCATTTCCCTTTTTAAAGGGAAAATTCATATTTTAAATTTAAATTGTAACCCATCTCTACTTTCATATAAGTCACACTTTTACCTGCCATATAAAAATATGTTTTTACCAGATACTACTTTTATCTTTAAACGTACCCTCGACGGAGGTAGATGAACTAAAAAACAAATGAAAGTAAGGTTATCGTGGATTATCGATTACAGGACAGGTTCCTCTAGAAAGATAAAACACCGCCAAACCTTTAGAGTTTTAAGAAATTATTCTCGTAATCCTCTGGTTAAAATATTAACAATAAAGAATAGTAGGGTATCTAATCCTAGTTTTTATCGTTATCTTTATAGGTTCTTTTTAGTAAAAAAAATTATAAATAAATTATATGAATTTATCCTCAATAATTTATTAATTTTTACTTTTTAATATAAACTATATTTTACCAATGATTTTATTTTTAGATATTTTGTATAACCGCGAATGCTGGCACAAAATTCATCATCTTAATAAAAGATATTCTAATTCTAACCTTAATTAAAAATTAATTTTAAATACTGAAGATGTGAAAAAATATTTAAGATTAAATTATCTAATCCTTAATTTCATTAAAATTAAATATTTTTAATATTTAATTTTAATGAAAGATATTCACCGTAATTATTAATATTTCATGTATTAAAATACTTAACAATAAAATAAAGACAAGGTCAATCTTATTATTCTAAGAGAAATAAAAATTTTCATTTTTAGAGCTTAAATCTAATGCACTAATCTGCCATCTTAGAAACACTTGTAAAGGAATAATAATTCATATTTGGGGTATGAACCCAACAGCTTATATTAGCTTACTTTACACAAATAAATATTGTTAAAACAAAAATATTTTTTTCTCTTAATCCTTTCGTACTAAAGAGAAAATTTTTCTAAAAAAGATAAAAACTGACCTGACTTACGTCGGTCTGAACTCAGATCATGTAGGATTTTAATGGTCGAACAGACCAACATCTAAAAACTGCTGCACCTTTATGATATCCTAATCCAACATCGAGGTCGCAACCCCCTTTTTTGATAAGAACTCTCAAAAGAGATTACGCTGTTATCCCTATGGTAACTTTATCATTTTTTAAAAAAAGATCTAATAAGTTTACTTTAAGGAAGCATAAAAATTTCCTTGGTTGCCCCAACCAAATTACAATAATAAAAATTATTATTTTTAATAAATAAAAATATTATTGTAATAAAGCTCAATAGGGTCTTTTCGTCTTTTTTTAGAATTTAAGCTTTTTAACTTAAAAATTAATTTTTATATAAAATTTTAGAGACAGCAAAGTTCTCAATAAAACCATTCATACATGCCTTCAATTAAAAAGCTAATGATTACGCTACCTTTGCACAGTCAAAATACTGCGGCCGTTAAAGTAATTACTCACCGGGCAGGTAAAACTTTAAATTTATACTTAAAGCTATGTTTTTGATAAACAGTTGAAACTTTTATTGCCGAATTCCTTAAAAATTTTTTTAAAAAAAAATTTTTTTTCTTGGTTTTCTTTTTTATTAAAACAAAATACTCATTTTTTCATTGTTATTTTTTAAAATAATTCATAAAAACATTTTGATAAAAAAGTGACTAATAAATAAAATTTTATTAGTTATAAAAATTATAGTATATTTTTTATAAAGAAAATTTAAATCCTAATTTTTTTTATTTTAAACAGTTAGTTCACAAATTCCAAAATCTTTTCATTTAAGAATTGTATTATTACTTTAATAATTTTATCAAAAAATTAGCTATATTTTTATTCGATTAGCATATAACTTCTTTAATAAACTAAATACACTTATTTTGCCACATAATAATAATAATTATTTATTAAAGATCATAAAAATTCGAAGTTTAGTTTTTAACTATTTTTTTCGAAAAATCATAATGCAAAAGGTACAAAAATTAAATTTTACTTTTTAAAATTAAAGACTTTCCCTCAAGGTACTTTCTATATAAGTATACTAATCATTTTTATCACAATACTATAATAATATAATATTATGTTATTATATAAACATTCTATACTTAATTAAAATTTCTTTTTACCTAAAAATTTTAGGATCATTTCATTGTAAGCGAAAAGCATAAATCATGCTCTAAAAAGTAATTAATATATAAATAATTAGTTTTAGTTTTTTAAAAATTAACAATTTTATTAAAAAATTTTTAACCATTTATTTTTTATAAAAGGGGAAGGGGTGAGTGGAGTCCCTAGGGACTCCACTCATACTAATAAGGTAAGTGATACATAATTTTAATAAAACTAAAACTAATTATTTTATTTTAAATAAATGTTTTTATAGTGTAAGTCAGCACATTAGATTTTCATTCTTAAAGTACAAATGTTTTTGTTAAAAATAATGGACTTTTTTAGTATAATAAGTATGTTTGACTTCCAATCAATAGGTTTAGAAATATTCTAAAAAAAGTAATAATGTCTCGAAATCCTTTTCATTTAGTTGAGTATAGACCTTGACCTCTTACAGGGTCAATAGGCGCTTTTTTTTTAACTATAGGTTCTGTGGGTTGATTTCATCAGTATTATAGAACTGGAATATATATTGGCTTATTTTTAGTTCTAATTACTATAATTCAATGATGACGTGATGTAATTCGTGAAGCATCATATCAAGGTATACATACATACCAAGTTACCAAAGGCTTACGCTGAGGTATAGTTTTGTTTATTGTTTCTGAAGTTTGTTTTTTTTTCGCTTTTTTTTGAGGTTATTTCCATAGTAGTTTAGGACCTACTATGGAAATTGGTTCATGTTGACCCCCTGTTGGTATTCATGTTTTAAATCCTTTTCAGGTTCCTTTATTAAATACTGCTGTTTTGTTAGCTTCTGGTGTATCAGTAACTTGAGCCCATCATAGTGCTATTGAGGGTAGACGAAATGGTTTAGTTCAAGGTCTTATTGTTACTGTAATTTTAGGTATTTATTTTACTATTCTTCAAGCAGGAGAATATTATGAAGTTTCTTTTTGTATTTCTGATAGTGTTTATGGTTCAGTTTTTTTTATAGCAACAGGTTTTCATGGGTTTCATGTTTTGATTGGTTCAACCTTTTTATTAGTGTGTTTATCTCGCTCTTTGACTTATCATTTTTCTATAGGCCATCATTTTGGTTTAGAAGCAGCTATTTGATATTGACATTTTGTTGATGTAGTTTGATTATTTTTGTATATTAGTGTTTATTGATGGGCATCATAATTTTGCTTAGCTTAAATAAAAGCGTTAGCCTTTTAAGCTAATTATTCATACTTTTTGAAGTAAGGTTTTATACTTTAATTAAAAGGTCTGATTTGCAATTAGAAAATAAGATTTTTATCTTTAAAACCGTGAAAGCAAGTAGCATAAAATAAGTGTATTTAGTTTCGGCCTAAAAGGTGGTTGTTAAAACTCTTGCATAAAATTGAAACTAAATTTAAGTGCTTGATTGTTAATCAAGTTTTAGCAGATTTGAATTCTGTCAGTTTTGGTTAGATGTAGTGCCGGAAGAAACGGATTGTGTTGATGTCATAAAATATGTAAGTTTGTTACCTGCATCTATGATATCTTTTTATTTAAGTTTAGTTTGTTTATTGATTAGTTTCTTCTTCTTTTTAGTTTTTTTTATAGTTAGTAATCGTTTTATAATAGATCGTGAAAAAAGATCTCCTTTTGAATGTGGTTTTGATCCTGAAAATTCAGCCCGAATTCCTTTTTCTATACGTTTTTTTTTATTGGCTGTTATTTTTTTGGTTTTTGATTTGGAAATTGTTCTTTTAATCCCTTTTGTTTTATATGTTGGTGTCAGAAAAAGGTTTGGGTGTTTGTTTACTGGGTTTTGTTTTTGTATAATTTTGTTTATTGGAGTCCTGTATGAGTGGTGAGAGGGTTCCTTTAATTGAATTTATTAAAATATATAATTTAGTGTAGGAAGCACGTAAAGTTTTGATCTTTATAGGAAAGGTTTAACTCCTTTATTTATAAAAGAATTTTAAGTTAAAAAAACTGTAAGCCTTCAAAGCTTAATATGAATAATATTGTTCAAGTTCTAGCTTTGCCAAGTGGCTGAACTTAAGGTGGAAGATTGTAGCTCTTTTTATGTAAAAATTTTACCTTGGTGACCTGTTAGTTGAAAAACAATAAAGAATTGCAGATTCTTAGGTACTAAAGAGTACAGGTTTAGAAAAAATAGGTGTGTAGTAGGGCTGCTAACTTTAACTACGAGTAGTTCAATTCTATTCTTTTTCTTATGATATTTCCTAGGTCATTTTTCTTTTTGTTTTTTATAGTTTTTGGGGTTTTTTTCTCTCTTTCTAGAAGAAATTGGTTTTTAGTGTGATGTGGTTTAGAAATAAATTTAATAGGTTTTATTCCTATTTTAATTCAATTTAAAGGTTTGAGTGAAATTGAATCCGCAATAAAATATTTTTTAGTTCAGGCTTTAGGTTCTGCCATGGTCCTATTTGGTGGGGTTTATTGTTTCTTCAATTTGTTTTCGTGGACTAGTTTACTTTTTTGTCTTCCTGTTATTATTGGTTTAATAATTAAATTAGGTGTTTTTCCTTTTTATTTTTGATTACCTGGTGTTATAATAAATATAAGTTGGTTAAGTTGTTTATTGTTAGCCACTTGGCAGAAAATTGCCCCATTAGGTATTCTAATTTCATTTTTTTATTCAAACTCTATGATTTTGGTATGGGCTGGAGTAGGTAGTTCACTTATCGGGGGTATCATAGGTATAGGACAAAGAAATTTAAAGTGTCTTTTAGCTTATTCTTCTATTGGGCATATGGGCTGGATGGTTAGAATTTCTCAGTTTAGTGTTAGTATTAGCTTGTTTTATTTGTTTATTTATATTATAATAAATTTTATTCTGTTTGTTTTATTGCAAAAAATAAATTTTAGTTGGTTAAACAGAATAAAAAAAGTTCCTTATTTTATAAGTTATTATATTGTGTTATTTGGATTAGGTTTTTTAAATTTGGGAGGGATCCCTCCATTATTAGGATTTTTTCCTAAGCTATTCTCTGTAGAAGTATTATTAAGAAGAGGGATTTATTTAGGAACTTTTGGTTTGATTTTAGGAACTTGTTTTAGATTATATTATTACATTTCTATAGTTTTAAATTCATGTTTGAATGTTTTAAATTGGCATGGTAATGTTTTAAAAAAATTAGATTTTGGGTTTGTTGTTTTACTATTACTATTGTTTAATATTTTTGGTTTAATAATTTTATTTATTTTTATTTTCTAAGATGGCAGATTAGTGCATATGATTTAGGATCATAAAATATATATTTTATATTCTTAGAACATGATTAGTCTAATTTCTTTTGTTATTCAGTTAGTTTGTGCTTTGTTAGCTGTAGCTTTTTTTACTTTATTAGAGCGAAAGGTTTTAGGTTATATTCAGTTGCGTAAAGGATCTAATAAACCAGGTTTAGCTGGTTTGCCAGCGCCTTTAGCAGATGCAGTAAAGCTAGGTGTAAAGGAGATTACTTTGCCAAGTGTTTCAAATTTGTTGCCTTATTATTTTGCTCCTATTTTTGGTTTAGTGTTAGCTTTAATAATATGACAATTAATCATTTCTTTATATGGTGTAATAAATTTTTGTTACTGTGTTTTGTTTTTTTTATGTGTTTCTAGTCTATCTGTTTATAGAACTATGTTGGCTGGATGGTCTTCAAATTCTAAATATGCTTTATTAGGAGCTTTACGAGCTGTAGCTCAAACCATTTCTTATGAAGTAAGAATGGCTTTAATTTTAATTGGTGGTATCTTAGTACTAAAAAGTTTAGATTTTTATATTATAGAGATTAACCAATCCAAGATCTGGGTTTTTTTTATTTTATGGCAGTGTAGGTTTGTTTGATTATTATCTTGTATAGCTGAAACAAATCGGGCACCTTTTGATTTTGCTGAAGGAGAGTCTGAGATTGTATCTGGTTTTAATATTGAATATAGAGCTGGGACTTTTGCTTTAATTTTTATGGCTGAGTATATAAATATTATTTTTATAAGTATACTAACTGCAATTCTTTTTTTTGGTAGGAGTGGAATTTTTATGCTATTGTTTAAGAGATTATTTTTTATATTTTGTTTTTTGTGAGCTCGTGGTAGTCTACCTCGTTTTCGATATGATCAGTTAATAGATTTAACTTGAAAAGGTTTATTACCTTTTATTTTAGTGTTAATTCTAGTTTTGGTAGAATTAATTTTTTTAATTTAATCAAGTGACAGAATTCAAATCTGATCTTTAGCTTCCAATGCTAATATTTTTATTAAACTATCACATGAATAGTATGAGAGTATTTTTTCTTTCCTTAATTTGTATAATACCATTATTAAGTCATCCATTACCTTTGGGTTTTTGTGTTTTGTTTATTTCTTGTTTTGCTAGAATAATTCTATCAAAGTTTTTTGCTTCCTGATTCGGTTATAGATTATTTTTAGTTTTTGTAGGTGGTGTTTTGGTAATGTTTTCTTATGTTGCTGCTTTATCCCCTAATTTAAGAGGATTTAATTTTAATTTTTTTTTTGGTTTGGGTGTTTGTTTTTTTATTATTAATTTTATTTTGGTAAATTTGTTTGATTTAAGGTCTTTTCTGGGTTTTTTTTCATATGATTACTTTGGAAGAAGTAAATTACTAAGTTTAGTTAGTGGTTTATTCTTTTACAAAAATATTTTACTTATGTTATTTTTGTTAATTATGCTTCTTGGTACTATAATGATAGTTGTAAAAATTTGTTATTATTATGGAGGTCCATTACGGCCTTTTTATATAAAATATGTATAGACCTATTCGTAAAAGTCATCCCTTATTAAAAATAATGTCTGGTTCTTTTAGTGATTTGCCTTCACCTTCAAATTTTTCTATTTGATGAAATTTTGGTTCATTATTAGGTTTGTGTTTGGTTATTCAAATTTTAAGAGGTCTTTTTTTATCAATACATTATACTTCACATGTTGATTTGGCTTTTTCTTCAGTTGCACACATCGGTCGTGATGTCAATTATGGTTGGCTTCTTCGTTCAATTCATGCTAATGGAGCTTCATTTTTTTTTATGTGCTTATATTGTCACATCGGTCGTGGGATATATTATATGTCATATTTCTTTATAGAGACTTGGAATGTTGGTGTTGTGATTTTCTTTTTAACCATAGGAACAGCTTTTGTTGGTTATGTTTTACCGTGGGGACAAATATCTTTTTGAGGTGCTACTGTTATTACTAATTTAGCTTCTGCTATTCCTTATATTGGAGAGATTTTAGTTCAGTGAGTTTGAGGTGGGTTTTCTGTTGATAATGCAACTTTAACACGATTTTTTTCTTTTCATTTTTTGTTTCCTTTTATGATTGCTGGTTTAAGTATAGTTCATTTACTATTTCTACATCAGACAGGTTCAAATAACCCTTTAGGGTTAAATAGTGATTGTGATAAGATTCCTTTTCATTGGTTTTATTCAACTAAAGATATTGCTGGATTCTTGGTTTTCTTTTTTGTTTTTTTTATTGTGGTTTTGTTATATCCAAATGGTTTTACTGATCCGGAAAATTTTATTCCTGCAAATCCTTTAGTAACTCCTGTTCATATTCAACCAGAGTGATATTTTCTTTTTGCTTATGCTATTTTGCGATCAATTCCTAATAAATTAGGAGGAGTGGTTTCTTTGGTTGCTTCTATTGCAATTTTGTTCTGTCTTCCTTTAACTATTAGTTTAATGAAGTTTCGAAGTTTAGTTTTTTATCCTCTAAATCAAATTTTATTTTGAAGTTTTTGTTCAATTTTTTTATTATTAACTTGGATTGGGATACGTCCTGTAGAAGACCCATATATTTTTATTGGTCAAATTTTGACTGTTTTATATTTTTCTTATTTTTTGTTAAATCCTTTAATTTTAAAATTTTGAGATAATCTTTATTAAGTTAATGATCAGTGGTGATAGTTTGTTTTGAAAGCAAATTTAAAGTGTTCGACTCACTTATTAACTTACTAAAAAGTAATATAAACTAATTTCAGTTTACAAGACTGATGTTTTTTTTTAAACTATTTTAGCATGTTATAATGATAATTGGAGGGATAGTGTTAGTTATATATTTTTTGTTTTTTTTTAGAGTTGTTACATTTATTATTAATGGAAAGCATTTACTTTCTTTACTATTAGCATTGGAAGCTATTATGATGGGGTTGTTTTGTTTTAGTGTTGTAATTATTTCTTTTCTGGAATTGGAATTGTTCTATTGTTTGGTGATTTTAACTTTTTCTGCTTGTGAAGCTAGTATTGGCCTATCTGTTCTTGTTAATATAATTAATTCTCATGGTTCAAGATCTTTAAGATCTTTAAGTTTAATTCAATGTTAAGTGTAATTTTGTTTACTTGTAGTTTGCTATTGTTATTTTTTGTTGATTTTAGGTTATTGTTGCATTTGTTATTTGTTGGGACATTTTTACTTTCTTTTTTTTTCGGAAATAATTTGAATTTATTTTATTTTTTTTCTATGGGAAAAATTTTTTTTGATGGTATATCTTTAAATCTTGTGATATTATCTTTTTGATGTGGTATTTTAATACTCCTAAGAAGGTTTTTAATTTTTAAAAAAAACTTTTCTTCTAGGTTGTTTTGTTTTAGTGTTATTATGTTGATTCTTACTCTAATGTTATCTTTTTTTTCAAAGTCTTTATTATTATTTTATATTTGATTTGAATTTAGTCTTATTCCTACGTTTTTCCTTATTATGAAGTGAGGATATCGGCCTGAACGCTTACAAGCTTCTATGTATATAATGTTATATACTATTTGTGCTTCATTACCTTTATTATTAAGAATAGTATATTTTTTTTCTAAAGATGTTAGTTTAAATATAAGAGTAATATCATATATTAACATTAGGTACTTATGAGTTTGAGGTGGGTTTTTAGTGTTAGCATTTTTTGTAAAAATACCTTTATATTTTTTTCATTTGTGATTACCTAAAGCACATGTTGAAGCTCCTGTCGCTGGTAGTATAATTTTAGCTGGTGTTTTGTTAAAATTAGGGTCTTATGGTTTAGTCCGCGTAACAAAAATATGGTATATATTATTGTACAATTTTTCTGAGTTATTTATAACTGTAAGGTTACTAGGAGGTGTTCTTACTGGTATAATTTGTGTTTGTCAGTCTGATTTAAAGTCTTTGATTGCTTATTCTTCTATTGGGCATATGGGTGTAGTAACAGCTGGTGTTTTGTCTTTTTCTTATGTCGGTGTTATTGGAGCAATCATTATAATGATTGCTCATGGTATTTGCTCTTCAGGAATATTTTTTATTTCTAGTATTTACTATCAAAATAGTAAATCTCGTTCTGTTTTAATAAATAAGGGTGTTATGTTTTCCTTTCCTTTATTAGTAATATTTAGTTTTTTGATTTTTTCTTGTAATATATCTGCACCACCTTCAATTAATTTAGGTGGTGAGTTATTATTGTCAATGAGTGTAATGTCTTTTTCTTTATATGCTGGTGTTCCTATTGGTTTAATAGTTTTTTTAGCTGGTGTTTATTCAATGTATCTATATGTTTTAAGATCACATGGATCTATGACTAAAAATTTTAATACGTGGCTGGAGTTAAAAGGTTATGATATCTTTTGTTTGTGTTTACATTTTTTTCCTATTTGAATTTTAATTTTAAATTTAAAGATTTTTATTTGCTTAAATAGTTTAAAAAAAATTTAGAATTGTGGTTTTTAGGATACAATGGTTAATTGTTTTAAGCAAAATGGTAATTTTTTGGTATAAAATTTTATATTTTTTTTCTTTTGTTATATTTACTTTTTTTTTATGGGTTAGGGATTTTTATATTTTTGAGTTTAGTTTGTTGGAGTTAAATTCTATAAGAGTTTCTTTTCCTTTAGTAATTGATAAAATTTCATTGAGTTTTAGTAGAATTATATTATTCATCAGTGGTTCTGTTGTTTATTTTGCAAATTATTATATAATGGGAGAGAAATATATAAACCGTTTTATTGTTTTAATTTTATTATTTATTTTATCAATAAATTTTTTAATTTTTGTGCCTAATTTAATTACTTTGTTATTAGGGTGAGATGGATTAGGGATTGTATCATTTTTATTAGTTATTTACTATCAAAATAGTAAGTCATTAAGGGCTGGTTTAATTACTATTTTATCAAATCGTATTGGTGATTCTTTATTAATTATTTCTATTGGTTATATAACTATAGTAAATAATTGGAATATTTTTTATTTAGAGAGTATAAGAGGTTTTATAATTGTTGTTTTATGGTGTATTGTTATTGCAGCAATAACTAAGAGGGCTCAGATTCCTTTTTCTGCTTGGTTGCCTGCTGCAATAGCAGCCCCTACTCCTGTATCTGCTTTAGTTCATTCTTCTACTTTAGTAACAGCTGGTGTTTATATATTAATTCGGTTTTTTGATCAATTGGGGGAAACTTTAATGTGATATATTCTTCATATTGGAGTTTTAACAACACTAATAGCGGGGATAAGTGCTATTTTTGAAAGAGATTTAAAAAAAGTTATTGCTTTATCAACATTAAGTCAATTAGGTGTAATAATATTTTCTATTGGTTTAGGAATAAAAGAGTTATGTATTTTTCACTTGTTTACTCATGCTTTATTTAAAGCTTTGTTGTTTATATGTGCTGGTAGTATAATTCATAGTCATCATCATTCACAAGATATCCGTAAGGTTGGTATGATATGATATTATATGCCTATTTCATCTTGTTCTTTAAATATTGCTAATTTATCTTTATGTGGTTTCCCATTTTTGTCCGGGTTCTATTCTAAAGATTTAATTTTAGAGTCTATATTAGAAAATAAAATCACTATTTTAACATTAATTTTGATGGTTTTAGGTACTTTATTAACAACTTTATATTCAGTGCGCTTAACTTTTTTTAGCTTAATTAAAATTAATAATTTTATACCTTTAAGAAGTAGGTTAGAGGAAAATAGTAATAACATCAATCCAATTCAAATAATAACATTAGTTTCTATTATTAGGGGTCCAAGTTTATATTGGATAATAAATTATGAAGTTAATGAACCTTGATTAGGAACAGTTGAAAAGTTCTTACCGTTTGCATTATTTTTATTTGGTGTTTTGTTAATATATATTTCTCAACAAAACTTTTTTTTAAAAAAAATAAAGGTTACTTATATATCTTCATCAATATGATTTATTGCTCCTCTATCTTCACAACCTCTAGTAAAAAGATTTTTTTACTTTTCTGAGAATAATATTAAGTTAATTGATCAGGGTTGGAATGAAATTATTGGTGGTCAGGGTATTTTTAAAATAAGTAATTTTATTTTTACTAATTTTACTAAAATTCAATATAATAAAATTAATATTTTTGTGGTTTTGTTTTTTTTAAATATTATTATAATAATATTATTTATATATTTAGGTAGCTCAAATTTAGAGCGTAACATTGAAGCTGTTAAGATGATAATTTTATCCTTAAATAAAATACCTTATTAGTTGTTAGTTTAAATTAAGGATGTTCATTACAATAAAGTGCTAATAGAATAGTTATTACATAAGATTGAACTATTATAATTACTATTTCAAACATAAAGTAAATAATTTGAAAAAAAGCAACAATTGATCAAGATAAAATTCCTACATTAAGTATACCAGCTGATAATAGGCACCCTACCAATCCTATAATAATATGTCCTGCAGATAGATTTGCTGTTATTCGAACAGAAAGAGTAATAGGACGAATTAAAATTCTAATTAATTCTAATGATCCTAGAACAAACCCTAATACAATTATAGATTGTTCACTTACATAATGTGAAGATCAGTTTTTAAAATTAAAAATTACGGCAGAGAAAATGACTACTAACCATAAAGGAAGAGCAATTGATAGAGTTACTACTAAATGAGCAGTAGTTGAAAAAAAATAAGGAATTAAACCTCTTAAATTAGAGATAATTAAAAAAATAAATAAAGATAAAATAATTGTTAAATATCCATTTAAATATCGAGAATTTGTTCTCATTCTTATTGAGTAAAAAAAATCAGAAAATATTAAAAATATTATATTTATTTTGTCAAAGCAAAATCAACTTACTGATATTATTATTAAAACAAACACCCAAACCGTTCCCCATGTGATAATTGAAGAAAAAATGAAATAATTATTTCCGTCAAAACTAGAAAAAATATCAACTAACATTATCAATTTCATTTTTGAAATGTTTTTAAAAAAACATAATTTGATAAAAATTTTATCTTTTTATTAGTTAAAAACCTAAAGAACACTTTAGTTAAAAAAATTAACATTAAAATAATTAATGAAATAAAAGCTCAATTTAATGGTGACAATTGTGGCATAGAAAAATTCTAGAGTACTAGAAACTAAAGTCCGACAAACTATTATTATTATTTAACTAATTTTTCTATTAGTTAATTTCTAAATTCTAAAACTCAATTAATAAAAGATTCTAAACTAACAGCTTCTAAAACAATTGGTATAAAAGAATGATTAGCACCACAAATTTCAGAACACTGACCGTAAAAGACTCCTGGACGATTAATTAAAAAACTAAGTTGATTTAATCGTCCAGGAACAGCATCAATTTTAACACCCAAACTAGGAACAGTTCAAGAATGAAGAACATCTGCTGATGTAATTAAAGCACGGACATTACAACCCATTGGAACTACAGCGCGATGGTCAACTTCCAATAATCGATAGTCACCTTTTAAAAGCTCATCCTCAGGGATTATATATGAATCAAATTCCAAATTTAAAAAATCAGAGTATTCATAACTCCAGTATCATTGATGTCCTACTGCTTTAAATGTAATTAAAGGGTTACTAACCTCATCTAATAAATACAAAAGACGTAAAGAAGGTAAAGCAAGAAAAATAAGAACAATAGCAGGTAAAATCGTTCAAATAACCTCAATCTGTTGACTCTCTAAAAGAGTCCGACATAGAAACTTATTTTTTATTAAAGTGATTATTGCATAACCAACTAACGTTGTAATTATTATTACTACTAATATAGCATGATCATGAAAATAAATTAACTGCTCTATTAAAGGAGAAGCAGAATCTTGAAAATTTAATATTCCCCAACTTGACATTAATTATTTATATTAAAATACCAGTTTCTTGGTCATTGTGAAAGTCTCTAGGAAGTTTATTCCTTCATTCTATTCTTGTTGAAAGACTAGGTGAAACAATAACAGAACGTTGAGAAATAAAACTTTCTCAAATTATATATAAAAACAAAATTACAGTAATAAATGAAATTATCCTTCCTAAAGAGGAAACTATATTTCATTTAATATAAGTATCTGGATAATCAGAATACCGTCGAGGTATCCCTGCTAAACCTAAGAAATGCTGTGGAAAAAATGTCAAATTCACCCCAATAAATATAATAAAAAAATGAATCTCAGTAAGACGGTGATTTAAACTTAGTCCTGTTATTAAAGGATACCAGTGTGTGAATCCAGCAAATAGAGCAAATACAGCACCCATAGAAAGAACATAATGAAAGTGAGCAACTACATAATATGTATCGTGTAAACTAATATCTAATGAAGAATTAGAAAGAATAATACCTGTTAAACCTCCAACGGTAAATAAAAAAATGAAACCAATTGCTCATAATATAGGTACCTCAAACTTTACTACACCACCATGAATAGTGGCAAGTCAACTAAAAATTTTAATACCTGTTGGAACAGCAATTACTATAGTAGCAGCTGTAAAATAAGCACGAGTATCAACATCCATTCCTACGGTGAATATATGATGAGCTCAAACTAAAAAACCAAGAACACCAATAGAAATTATTGCATAAATTATACCTAAAGTTCCGAAAACTTCTTTTTTAACAGAATAATGAGCAACTACATGTGAAATAATACCAAATCCAGGAAGAATTAGAATATAAACTTCTGGATGACCAAAAAATCAAAACAAATGTTGATATAAAATTGGATCCCCTCCTCCACAAGGGTCAAAAAAAGAGGTATTGAAATTACGGTCAGTTAGTAGTATTGTAATACCACCAGCTAAAACAGGTAAAGATAAAAGCAATAAAATTGCTGTTAGTTTAACTGATCATACAAATAAAGGAACATGCTCAAACTGGTAACCATATCAACGTATATTAATAGTAGTAGTAATAAAGTTGATTGATGCTAAAATAGAAGAAACACCAGCTAAATGTAAAGAAAAAATAGCCAGATCAACAGAACCCCCAGAGTGAGCTAGATTCCCTGCTAAAGGAGGATAGACTGTCCAACCTGTACCTGCACCTATCTCAACCAAAGAACTTCTCAAAAGAAGAGTTAAAGCAGGTGGTAATAACCAGAAACTTATATTATTTATACGAGGAAATGCTATATCAGGAGCACCTAATATTAAAGGTACTAATCAATTACCAAAACCCCCAATTATAACAGGCATTACTAAAAAAAAAATTATTACAAAAGCATGAGCAGTAACAATTACATTATAAAGTTGGTCATCACCTAGAAGAGCTCCAGGTTGACCTAATTCTAAACGAATTATAACACTTAAAGCTGTTCCAACTATTCCTGCTCAAACCCCAAAAATTAAATAAAGAGTTCCAATATCTTTATGATTTGTTGAAAATAATCATCGCAT